TTTTTGAATTATGGATCCACTAATCAAAATTCAATGCGTAATTTTAGCATTCAAAGGATATTCCTGAATAATCTTATTTTTCAGTTATTGAACCTTTTCATTTTACCAAGTTCAATGTTAGTCAGATTAGTCAACATTTATATGTTTCGATGCAACAACCAATTTTTATTTCTAACAAGTAGTTTTGTTGGTTGGTTAATTGGTCACATTTTATTCATGAAATGGGTTGGATTGATATTAGTCTGGATACAGCAAAATAATTCTATTAAATCTAATGTACTTATTCGATCTAATAAGTACATTATGTCAGAATTTAGAAATTTTATGTCTCGAATCTTTATTATTTATTTATTTATTACCTCAATATATTATTTAAATATTCTATATTTTTTGATATATCTATCCTATTTAAGATTGAAATCTATTTTCATATTTCTATTTTATTAATAGTTATATTATATTTAATAGTTATATTATATTTAATAGTTATATTATATTAAGAATTTCTATTTTATTTGATTTTTCTATTTCATTTTTATTAATATTAATTTATTATAAATTTTAAATAAATAAATTTATTTATTTAAAATTAGAAAATTAAAAAAATATATCATATATCACTTAATTAATGAATTGATATTAATTAAAAATTAAAGTATAAAGAAGTAAATTAATAAAAAGATTAATGCATAAAAAAAATACAATAAAATATACGAAGAAATTCGGCCACCTCCTAAATATTTGATAACCTCTCCCAGAAAAAAACTTGTAATACCCACCCCATTTGGAATTCCATCAATTACTCGTCTATCAAAAAAATAATTTAGTTTAGCTAATCTTCTTACATTATTAATTAAAGATATTCTATAAAAAGCATCTATGTAACCACGATTATATGACCAATCATATATGACATTTCTGATTTTATCTGCAACAATTTTTTTAGAAACATTTTTTGAAAATAAATTCAGTAAGTTGAAATTTTGTAAAGATGAATAAAAAGGCTTATAGAAAAAAGACGCTATAAATATTCCGAAAAAAGCTATACTGACCGAAAAAGTTGCATTTGTGACAAATTCATAGCAATTCTCAGAATTATTTGAATTGGGGTGTAAAAGGTCTATAGACGGAATTAACAATTTGGATAATATATCCAAATCTAGTCCTTCTTGATTGAAAGAGATTCCTATGACCCCAATGAACAAAGTAAATAGTATTAATACAAGCATAGAGAATAACATCGTATTTTCCGATTCATGAGGATAGGAAAAAGTGGTGTTGTTAGTTTCAAAATGGGTAATATCAATAAAAGGCCATGTTATGTTTTTTAGATTTCTAGCAATTCGATGTGAATGTGTCTTCTTCCGAAAAAAGGAAGCACTTCCATTATTATTCATTGTTAATAAAGATAATAAATGCATTTTTTTTTTCGCTTCTTTTTCTTTACCCCATAAAGATATTGAATGGAATGAGCTATTTTTTTTTCCATTGTAATTTTTACAATTAACGTTTAAATATCCTTCAAAAACAAGTAAATAGATCCGAAACATATAAAATGCGGTTAATCCTGCTGTGGAACAAGCTATTATTGCGAAAATTGGTGAATACAACCAACTATCATTAAGAATTTCATCTTTGGACCAAAAACAGGCAAAGGGTGGAATACCACAAAGAGAAAGTGTACCCACTAAAAAAGCAATTTTTGTAATTGGCACATGTTTTGTTAAACCGCCCATAAGAACCATATTTTGACTTTTATCTGGAGAATATCCAACAATAGCTTCCATTGAATGAATAATGGATCCGGATCCTAAAAACAACAATGCTTTTGAATAAGCATGAGTAATCAAATGAAATAAAGCGGCTCGATAAGAGCCCATACCTAGAGCTAACATCATATAACCCAATTGAGACATTGTAGAATAGGCCAAACTTCTCTTAATATCCTTTTGAGCAAGAGCTAAAGTAGCTCCTAATACTACTGTTATTATCCCTATCAAAGCTATTCCATTCATTATGGAAGGTATAACTATGAAAAGAGGAAGAAGCCGAGCTACAAGAAAGATTCCCGCCGCTACCATAGTAGCAGCATGGATAAGAGCGGAAATAGGGGTAGGCCCTTCCATAGCATCCGGTAACCATACATGCAGGGGGAATTGGGCGGATTTAGCAACTGAACCGCCAAATAACAGGAAGGCACACAAAGTAACTAATAAAAGATTAACCTCATTATTATAAATCAAGTTATTGAATATTTCAAACAAATCCCGAAATTCCAAACTACCCGTTATCCAATAAAGACCTAAAATTCCCAATAATAAACAAAAATCCCCTACCCGATTAGTTACAAACGCCTTTTGACAAGCATTTGCCGCAATAGGGCGTGTGAACCAAAAACCTATTAATAGATAAGAACACATTCCAACCAATTCCCAAAAAATATAAATTTGTATCAAATTAGAACTAGTAACCAATCCCAACATTGAAGTATTAAAAAAACTCATATAAGCAAAGAATCTCAAATATCCTTCATCATGAGACATATAATTGTCACTATAAATAAGAACCAGAATTCCAACAGTAGTGATTAATATTGACATAATAGAAGTAAGTGAATCGATCAAGTAGCCAAACTCTAAAGAAAGATCATTATTTATAGTCCAAGACCATACATATTGATAGATAGAACTGTTATTGATTTGATGAATAGACAGATCGACCGAAAAAATCATGACTATACTTAAAAATAAAACACTAGGAAAAGCCCACATACGGCGAATATTTTTTGTTGCCGTGGGAAAAAGCAGAAGTCCCACTCCTATTAACATAGGAACTGGAAGTGGAATGAAAGGTATGATCCATGAATATTGATGTGTATATTCCATACAAAAAAGAAAAAAAAAAAAAAAAGAAAAAAAAATGGATTCTTAATTCTTAATGAGTTTTGTTTCTTATTCGACAATTTTATCTCTTTTGAAAGGGTTCAGTTAATAAAAAGATTAAGATTAAGATAGAAATAGAATTTTCTATTGTTAATTATTCTGAATTTGTGTCCAATATTTCCAATAGTTGAAAGTACGAAGTGCAAATGGGTCAAATGATATGACGAAATTCCTAGTGAAAAAGAAACTTTTTTTTTCTTTTCTTTTTTTAGTTAGTAAGAAAATAGAAATTAGAAATTATTTTTATACAATAATTTATATCCAGAGAGTGAGGATAAATAATTACACCAAAACTAAAAACATTAGTTTATTTTGATATGAATCATCAAAAACAATCCATATGACTCAAAAAAATAAGAATTTTTTTGAGTTTTTGATTCCGAATCATTAATTCGTTTTGGCACTAATTGATTATTTTCCATTGCAAAAAAAAAAAAGACATCTATCTTTGGAAAAAGTTTGTAAAAAAGGTTAGGATATTCAACAGTTTACTTTAGATAGAAAAAATAAGATCCATTATTTTTAAAAATCATGTATCTTTTAAACGACCAAGTAAGCAGGATAAAGATAAGGGTTGGGTTCTTCAACTTTTTCGATTTATTTTATTCCATGTATAAATGCAATACGACGAAAATAGACCGAGATATAAGATATAAAAGGGTAGTCTTTTTTTGTAAGAATTACATAAAAGATTACTAGGAACAAAAAAAAGACTATGTGATTTTTACATATCCACATCCTTTATGAAAAGGAGTAGAATAGTATAATTTAGAAAAACAAATAGAACAAATAGATAAGATAGATATCTGGCTAATTAAAGAATAATTCATTTTGAACAATAGATGTCTTTCACATCCAACTACAGCAATGAATAAACTAGTCTAATTTTGGAATGGCAGCTCCAAAAAAACGCACTTCTATATCAAAAAAAAGGATTCGGAAAACAATTTGGAAGGAGAAGGGATATTGGGCAGCATTGAAAGCTTTTTCGTTAGCGAAATCTCTTTCTACGGGGAACTCAAAAAGCTTTTTTGTGCAACAAATACAAACATTGGAATAATCTGAATTAGCTGGACTCAAAGAATAGTCTAATTTCAAAGAAAAGTTTCGTATATATATTGAAATTCTTTTATGATTATTGGTTTTTTGCTCTTTTATATTTTTTTTGATAGTTTTTTTTTATTTTTTTATTTGTTTATATATTTTATAGATATTTTTATCCAAACTAAAAAGAATGAGATAAGATATAAGTAAAAATCTCTATTTGCTAATGTTTTGAACTGTTCAATATAAGATTGACCCCATTTTGGAATTGGCTTTTTTTTAATTCAAATTCTTTAATGTTTCCGTTTCTCAAATGCAATATTTGTTTACTAAATAGAATATTTAGTAAACAAATATTGCATTTGAATCGACTCTTTCAATCTCGACGATTGACTAAAAATCGGTTATTATGATTTCGAGCAAGCCGCTATGGTGAAATCGGTAGACACGCTGCTCTTAGGAAGCAGTGCTAGAGCATCTCGGTTCGAGTCCGAGTGGCGGCATGGCATCTTCTTTTCTAAAAGAGTAAGTCCTATAATGAATTCAATTCCCGATTTCCATTCATATAATTAGGAGATCTTTTTTTTTTATTCATTTTTTTATATGATATTTTCAACTTTAGAGCATATATTAACTCATATATCGTTTTCGGTCGTATCAATCGTAATTGCAATTCGTTTGATAACCTTATTAGTCAATGAAATCGTAGTACTATATGATTCGTCCGAAAAAGGCATGATAGTCACTTTTTTCTGTATAACAGGATTATTAGTTACTCGTTGGATTTTTTCGGGCCATTTACCATTAAGTGATTTATATGAATCAGTAATCTTTCTTTCATGGGGGTTTTCCATTTTTCATATAGTTCCAGGTTTTGGTTTTAAAAAGCTTAAAAATTATTTAAGCACAATAATCGCACCAAGTGTTATTTTTACCCAAGGCTTTGCTACTTCGGGTCTTTTAACCGAAATGCATGAATCCGCAATATTAGTACCCGCTCTACAATCGCATTGGTTAATGATGCACGTAAGTATGATGGTATTGGGCTATGCAGCTCTTTTATGTGGATCATTATTATCAGTAGCTCTTTTAGTCATTACATTTCGAAAAGTCAGAATAAGAAATATTGGTAAGAATAAAAATTCTTTTTTTAATGAGTCATTGTATTTTGCTGAGATCAAATACATGAACGAAAGAAACAATGTTTTACGAAACACTTCTTTTCCTTCTTATAGAAATTATTACAGGTCTCAATTTATTCAACAATTGGATCGTTGGAGTTATCGTATTATTAGTCTAGGTTTTATCTTTTTAACCATAGGTATTCTTTCGGGAGCAGTATGGGCTAATGAGGCCTGGGGATCATATTGGAATTGGGATCCAAAGGAAACTTGGGCGTTTATTACTTGGACCATATTCGCCATTTATTTACATACTAGAAAAAATCAAAAATTGGAAGGTGTAAATTCTTCAATAGTGGCCTCTATGGGCTTTCTTATAATTTGGATATGTTATTTTGGGATCAATCTATTAGGAATAGGACTACATAGTTATGGTTCATTTACATCTAATTGAATTAAAGAAAGGGCCTGACAAATACAAACATAGTAAGCATATTAAGCATATATATATAATATATAAAATTAATATAATATATAAAATATATAAGTATAAGAAAGTGTAAGAAAACTTCGCATAAACCGTCGAGAACCCTTTAAATCAAGTAATGTAGTGATTCAAGGGGTTCTCACAAACACCAAACATATCCGGTTACAATTCCAATTCATTTTTTTTTAAGTTAATCCAGAGAAGAAAAAATCTTTCTTTTTTCATTGTACAATGAACACTATTAAAAAGAAATAGGATTTATTGCTCTCTGGTTTTAGTCATTTCTTGATGAAAGTTATCTATAAAAAATTAGATAGAATAGCTTCAACCTTGTCAACTGATAATGAGAAAATGAAATCCGGATAAATACCAATAACTATTACAGGTATAAGGATAGAAATCGAAATAAATAACTCTCGCGGACCAGAATCAAAAAAAAAAGAGTTCGATGTATTAAAAAACTTGTATCCATAGAACATCTGGCGTAACATAGATAATGAATAAATAGGAGTTAATATCATTCCAATTGCCATTACAAAAGTAATTAGTATTTTTGTCATTAAAAGATATTTTTGACTGGTAATTATTCCAAAAAAAACTATCAATTCCGCAACAAAACCGCTCATGCCCGGCAATGCAAGAGAAGCCATCGATAAGATACTGAAAACCGTGAATATTTTTGGCATTGGAATAGCCATTCCGCCCATTTCGTCGAGATAAAAAAGACGTATTCTATCATAACTCGTTCCTGCCAAGAAAAAAAGCGCAGCACCAATAAATCCATGAGAAATTATTTGTAAAATGGCTCCGTTGAGTCCCGTATCGCTTATAGAACCAATTCCTATAATTATGAAACCCATATGAGATACGGAGGAATAAGCTATTCTTTTTTTTAAATTACGTTGACCAAGAGATGTTGAAGCTGCATAGATTATTTGAATTGCGCCTAATAGAATTAACCAGGGGGAAAATAGAGAATGAGCATGGGGTAATAATTCCATATTAATTCGAACCAATCCATACGCTCCCATTTTTAATAAGATTCCGGCTAAAAGCATACAAGTACTGTAATGTGCCTCTCCGTGGGTGTCTGGTAACCATGTATGTAAGGGTATAATCGGCGATTTGACAGCAAAAGCAATAAGAAATCCAATATAGAATATTATTTCCAGTGCCACAGGATACGATTGATTAGCTGATGTTTCAAAATTTAATGTTGGTTCATTGGAACCATATAAACCGATACCAAGAACTCCCATTAATAAAAAAATGGAACTTCCTGCAGTATACAAAATAAACTTTGTAGCTGAATACAAACGTTTCTTTCCCCCCCACATGGATAAAAGTAGATAAACAGGAATTAATTCTAATTCCCACATGATGAAAAAAAGTAAAATGTCTCGAGAAGAAAATGATCCTATTTGACCGCTATACATTGCTAACATCAGGAAATGGAATAATCGGGATTCCCGAGTAACCGGTTGAGCCGCTAAAGTAGCTAAAGTGGTGATAAATCCCGTCAGTAAAATAGGTCCTATAGAGAGTCCATCTATTCCGAATCTCCAGTAAAAATCAAAAAATTTTATCCATTTATAATTCTCCGTCAATTGGATTAATGGATCGTCCAATTGGAAATGATAACAGAATGCATAGGTTGTTAGAAGGAGATTAATTAAGCATATACAAATAGTATACCACCTAATTACCTTATTTCCTCTATGGGGAAATAAGAAGATTAAGGAACCCGCGGATATTGGCAAAACTACTACTATTGTTAACCAAGGAAAAAAATTCGTGGTAAAAATAAGATACACTTGGACCAGAAAAACCCGTGCCCAAAATAGAAAAGATTTCTTTTTTTTTTTCTATTTTGAGCACGGGTTTTTGTCAGTAAAAAAAAGGTATT